CAGAGTTGGGATTAAAAAAAAAGACTGACCCCTACTTAAACTTAATAAGTTACTTAAACTTAACTTAAAATAAAACTTAATAAGTATAATAAAAAAACTAATAACTAACTTATTGCTTCGTAATATCAATATCCCAAGAAACAGTCACTATATGAGATGAGTGGATCAATCATATAGTTGCAGCAACTGCAACTAAAATATTTTCTATAAATATAAAAAATCTTATTTATGGAAATAAGATTTTTTATATTTATGGGTTGGGTTGTGAAGCAAAAATAAAGAGATGTAGATAAATGGAAGGATGAGAGAAAGAAAGAACAAAAATATCAATGATATATGATTCCAATATGTATGGTCTACGAATTACCTCATAAAAGGCAATGTAATAAAGCATCAAAACTGAATTGAATAAAATAAATAATAAATATAAAATAATAATAAAATAAAGTGATATGAATAATAAAGAGCCTCGAGTTAATAAAAACTAAGTAGATTGACTCGAGAAGAGAAATTTTTTGGGGGAGCTCCATTGCAGAGTTCAGACTTAACCATTAATAGAGAAGCTATAGGAACGATGAAACCTGTGACTGCATAGGATTCTACTGAAAACAAATCCGAAGAATTCATTGGGTGGGATGGCGGAACGAACCGAGAAAAAATGAATTTATTTCGAGAAGTCATGGATTGACCTAGAAATAACAAAAAGCAAAGAGTCAATATTCGCCCGCGAAACTTTAGATTACATTACAATATTTTGGCATCATTTGAGAAGAGTAAAAATAAGGATCATTATAAAATAAAAAAAAAAAAAAACAACATTATAAACATTATCTATAATCCATAAATATGCATAATAGAAACATTCTATCTGTATATCCCGTACATACATCTTCCTATATAACAAATTCAATATTGATAAATGTCTTATTGGATTATTTTTTCCATGTGTATCTGTAATATGTCATATTAGTGAATCTTTTCATTCGCGAGGAGCTGGATGAAAGGAAACTTTCGTGTCCAGTTCTGCAGTAGAGATCGAATTAAGAAATGACCATCAACTATAACCCCAAAAGAACCAGATTTCGTAAACAACATAGAGGAAGAATGAAGGGAATATCTTGTCGCGGCAATCATATTTGTTTCGGCAGATACGCTCTTAAAGCACTCGAACCCACTTGGATCACAGCTAGACAAATAGAAGCGGGGCGAAGAGCAATGACACGATATGTGCGTCGTGGTGGAAAAATATGGGTACGCATATTTCCCGACAAACCTGTTACAGTAAGACCCGCAGAAACACGTATGGGTTCGGGGAAGGGATCCCCCGAATATTGGGTATCCGTTGTTAAACCAGGTCGAATACTTTATGAAATGGGTGGAGTATCTGAAACTGTAGCCAGAGCAGCTATTTCACTAGCTGCGTCCAAAATGCCTATACGAACTAAATTTGTCAGGATGGAGATGTAGAACTAAATAGTATATTGAGGATGAAAAAACAATTGCAAGTTTATTTATTTCTGGACAGAAAATATTTCTTTTTTTCTTTCCTTCATCCTTTCCATTAAAATAACAGATTCCAATAAAATGATATGATTCAACCTCAAACCCTTTTGAATGTAGCGGATAACAGCGGAGCCCGAGAATTGATGTGTATTCGAATCATAGGAGCTGGTAATTATAGATATGCTCATATTGGTGACGTTATTGTTGCTGTAATTAAAGAAGCAGTGCCAAATATGCCACTAGAAAGATCAGAAGTAATTAGAGCTGTAATTGTACGTACTTGTAAAGAACTCAAACGTGACAACGGTATCATAATACGATATGATGACAATGCTGCGGTTGTCATTGATCAAGAAGGAAATCCAAAAGGAACTCGGGTTTTTGGTGCGATCGCTCGGGAATTGAGACAGTTAAATTTTACTAAAATAGTTTCATTGGCTCCCGAGGTATTATAAATAATACTAAATGAGACTATGATATATCAGAACATCTAAAATAGGATATATCAGAACATCTAAAATAGATCAAATTTAGTGGAGTGGAGTAGTAGATGGTGTCTCGCGCATATACTTTTTTTATAATATTAAAAATTAAACAAAATAAACAAAAAAATGAAAGAAAAACAAACAAAAAAGAGAACATGTTAATTATATCAAAATTAGAAGGCACCAATAATTATAGTTCGCCATGGGTAGGGACACTATTTCCAATATAATAACTTCTATAAGAAATGCTGACATGGATAAAAAAGGAACGATTCGAATAGCATCTACTAATATTACCGAAAATATTGTGAAAATACTTCTACGAGAAGGTTTTATTGAAAACGTTCGGAAACATCAAGAAGGTAACAAAAATTTCTTAGTTTTAACTCTGCGACATAAAAAGACTAGGAAAAGAATACATAGAACTATTTTAAAGCGTATCAGCCGACCTGGTTTACGAATTTATTCCAACTACCAACAAATTCCTAAGATTTTAGGTGGAATAGGAATTGTAATTCTTTCCACTTCTCAAGGTATAATGACGGATCGAGAAGCTCGACGAGAAAAAATCGGAGGCGAACTTTTGTTATATATATGGTGATCCTCCTCCTCCGGTATCCTAATTTTATCTCTAACTTCCTATTTTATAGAGAAGAAAAGTGAATTATATAACTTTTCCTCCATTAGTTGATACTTCAAGGAGCTTACCTGGAATGAAAGAACAAAAATTGATTCATGAAGGTTTAATTACTGAATCACTTCCCAACGGTATGTTCCGGGTCCGCTTAGATAATGAAGATGTAATTCTAGGTTATATTTCGGGAAGGATCCGCCGTAGTTTTATACGGATACTACCGGGGGATAGAGTCAAAATTGAAGTAAGTCGTTATGATTCAACCAGGGGACGTATAATTTATAGACTTCGAAACAAAGATTCGAACGATTAGATAATTTTTTAAGCATTCCTTTAATTTTCATGACGATACAATTAAAAAAATGCAAGAGACTTATTTTCTTCCAAGGAATAGATTCAACATTAAGGTAAGGAATAATAAATATGAAAATACGGGCTTCCGTTCGTAAAATTTGTGAAAAATGCCGACTGATCCGTCGGCGCGGACGAATTATAGTAATTTGTTCCAATCCGAGACATAAACAGAGACAAGGATAACCCCAAAAAAAAAACTTTTTAAATTTAAAATAGAGGAAGAATAAAAGGGGGATTTCTTTTAACATGAAATGGATATTTCCGTATCTTTTCTTTCTGTATATTTCTGACTCATAGTTATGAGATGATAAAATATGACAAAAGCTATACCAAGAATTGGTTCACGTAGGAATGGGCGTATTGGTTTACGTAAGAATGGACGTAGAATACCAAAAGGAATTATTCATGTTCAAGCAAGTTTGAACAATACTATTGTAACTATTACAGATGTACAAGGCCGAGTGGTTTCTTGGGCCTCCGCTGGTACTTCTGGATTCAAAGGCCCAAGAAGAGGGACACCCTACGCTGCTCAAGCAGCAGCGGTAAATGCTATTCGTACTGTAGTTGATCAGGGTATGCAACGAGCAGGAGTTATGATAAAGGGTCCTGGACTTGGAAGAGACGCAGCATTACGAGCCATTTGTAGAAGTGGTATACGACTAAGTTTCGTACGTGATGTAACACCTATGCCACATAATGGATGTCGACCTCCTAAAAAAAGACGTGTGTAGAAATAATAAAAAAGGATTTCAAGAGAAATAAATGATTCAATGATCTGATCTAATAATAGTATTATTATAGTATGGTTCGAGAGGAAGTAGTAGGATCCACTCGAACACTGCAGTGGAGGTGTGTTGAATCAAGAATAGATAGTAATCGTCTTTATTATGGTCGTTTCATTCTGTGCCCACTTATGAAAGGTCAAGCCGATACCATGGGTATTGCCATGCGAAGGGCTTTACTTGGAGAAATAGAAGGAACATGTATCACATGTGCAAAATCTGAGAAGGTGCCACATGAATATTCTACGATAGTAGGTATTGAAGAATCGGTACATGAAATTTTACTAAATTTGAAAGAAATTGTATTGAGAAGTAATATACATGGAGTTCGAGACGCATCCATTTGCGTCAAGGGCCCTAAATACGTAACCGCTCAAGATATCATCTCACCACCTTCCGTGGAAATAGTTGACACAACACAACATATAGCTAATCTGACGGAACCAATTGATTTGTGTATTGGATTACAAATAAGGAGAGATCGCGGATATTGTACAAAACCAACAATTAACTCTCAAGATGGAAGTTATCCTATAGATGCTGTATCTATGCCTGTTCGAAATGCGAATCATAGTATTCATTCTTATGGGAATGGGAAGGAAAAAGAAGAGATACTCTTTCTAGAAATATGGACAAATGGAAGTTTAACTCCTAAGGAAGCACTTTATGAAGCTTCTCGTAATTTGATTGATTTATTTATTCCTTTTCTACATGGGGAGGAAGAGGACATTAATTTTAAATTAAAAGAAAATAAAAACAGGTTTATTCTACCGATTTTTACTTTTCAAGATAGATTAACTAATCTAAATCTAAAGAAAAACAAAAAAGAAATTCCATTAAAATGTATTTTTATTGACCAATCAGAATTACCTTATCGGACCTATAATTGTCTCAAAAGGTCGAATATACATACACTATTAGAACTTTTGAGCAAGAGTAAAGAAGATCTTATGAGAATTGGGATAGAAGATGTGAAAGAGATATCAGACACTTTACGGAAGCATTTCGAAATTGATTTACCTAAGAATAAGTTTTCATTTTTTTTTTAATCCATTGTAATTATTTAATCTTTTTTTTCTAATAAAAATGAAAAATCGAAAGAAAAAGAAAAAATGGGTTTTTCTTTTTTGACACAATTCATATTTTCGTGGAATGATCATAAAAAAATTAATGTATCTAAGGAACAGTGACTTTGAAGTCACTGTTCCTTAGATAGCTACATTATGGTATTTTAGGGTTGAA